CGAAGCTACTCCTTTTCCTATTCATTCAACTGCCAAATCTTATGAATTCGGGTCGATTGGATCGAGTGAAAAATCCTATTGTTTTGGTTGTGGACTCAAGGGTTCAGGTTCAAACATGTTCTTTGAAGAAATATATGAGTTCTATTATAATAGAAAAAAAATATGTTTTTTTTATTCCATTTAAGTAAATCGAGAAAAGGAAAAACATAATAAGAAATGACACTCCTATCATAGGAATGGAAATAGCCTTGTTGCTGCTTCAATAACAAGCATTTTCGTTTTCAAATCAAATAAATCATTTGATCTATGATTCATTGGAACAAGGAATGGCCTGGCTAGGTACTGGCCAGGCCGGGGGAATAAAAGAAAGAACTTTTCGGACGAAATCAAAGAGGGACTCTTTCTATTGGAGATATCTGTTTCGAATCATTATCTAAAGGGAATTGATGATTGATCAAATTCGTCTATATTTATAGAATAAAGAAAGATAAGGAAAAACTTTTATCAACCTTTATTTCACGCGTCACATATGAATTATCCTTTTAAAATTAGGAGAGATGGCTGAGTGGACTAAAGCGGCGGATTGCTAATCCGTTGTACGAATTATTTGTACCGAGGGTTCGAATCCCCCTCTCTCCGTTTCTTCTGATCACTTGATATTTCCCTTTCGAATTCGAAAAAATCTCTAACCCCCTTTCTCATAGTTAAATGTATGGAATGGAGAAAGAAAATCCTAAGAAAATTCAGAAATCGAGCAAGGAAAAACCCCTGATTTTTTTATTCATCACGTCCAGGATTACGTCCTGGATCATTAGATAGGAATCCGAAGATGAAGAGAGAAACAAAGAATATCACTACTGTGTAAACGAAGAGTTTGAGAGTAAGCATTACACAATCTCCAAGATCATTTTGGGGGAAATAGGGGAATAGATTCTCCATTTTTGTACCACATATTCCGTTTTGACACCAAGAAAAGAAGCGGTTTCTAGAAAACATAAGGAATTTGCAGGAATGAATTTGTAATAAGATTCTGATTCTTTCGTTAACAAAATGATCTCTCATACCTACAATTAGGTATTGTAGGGACCATACATAGGGTCTTCGACCCCCAGAAGGAATGAAGAAATGAGGTGATTCCGATTCATCTCGGTTATCCAAAAGAATTTCCATGTTTGAGTCGAGGGTTCATTATCTGATCTTATCAATTCTTAAGAATAGAATTTTGATTTTATCGAATAAATCATGAATGTTTCTAAGACAGTATTAAAGATCTCATCGAAAACTTACAGCAGCTTGCCAAACAAGGGCTAAGAGAAAAAAGAGCACAGGTATGACTGGCATAACATCTACGATTGGATTGAAAAAAGCATAAGCTTCGGGCAATTTGGCGAAGAAAAAGCTACTCGAATGAAGGGCAGAATTAAGACAGATCAAACTAAAGATATTAAGCATAACAAACATTTTGTTCTTGGAGAAAATTTCATTATTATTGGGTTATTGATATAAGGGGAAAATGAAGAAAGAAGGGAAAGTAGGCCGCAAAATATTTCTTTTTCTTTGAACTCCCTCAATCAAAAATCCTTCAATTCTCAAATGAGAATAGAAGGAATCATACCTTACATACAATATCTTAATTGAATTATATGTAATGATCAATAAATTCATTTTGATTCTACATCTACATGTGTAAAATCATAGCAACAACCAATTCAATAGATATTGGGGCTGGAATTGACGAACAACCAATACCGATATTAGTGTTTATCGGTGTCGAATAGAAATAAAAATGGGGCGTGGCCAAGTGGTAAGGCAACGGGTTTTGGTCCCGTTACTCGGAGGTTCGAATCCTTCCGTCCCAGACCAATTCTATCATAACAAAGATTGTTCTTTTTAAGAATCTTCTGTTTAAGGGTGTAATGTTGGATACAATGTGATCCAATCTTTCTTTGTGATTTCTAATGATTCTTCTATAGAATCATATCTTCCCTTTCGATTTTGTTTCTCACAAACAAACGGATCGAGTATCAATGACATGTGGATGGAAATAAATATCTTTTTTGATATAGGTAGGATGGGAACAAAGATCAAAGTGAAATTCAAAAAAAAAACTGGGTGGGCCATTCAGCGTATGTTCGCCCCCTCGCCCATATTCATATTGAAGGTTAGTTAGTCATTTGGATAAACTTTATGTCCCATATCTATGATATTTGGATTCTCACATGATGCATTCTGAGTCGAAATGCGAAATAAAAGAGAAGTCTCGACCTTCCCTAAAGTAAATATAAATAAAGATAGGGTAGACAAAATGACTAATTCTATGTGGATCCTGAATCCTAAAAAACGGGGGGGTTCTTGGTATTAATTCCAGCGATGGAATTAAAGCTCCTGAGACTGGGGTGGGACAAAATCAAACAAAATAGTAACAACGAATTGATATGAACCCATTTTGCTTTGTACTTATACAAGACAGGATAGCATCCCATAAGAAGATCCTTTTAAATTGGCTTTGGATATGATTCATGATCCCCATGGAATTCGTGTCGATATGAGTTAATCCGCAAAGGAAAGGAAGGTATCAATTTCAAGACCCTTGTCATCCGGATCTTATTAACAAACAAGAAAATTCAATACGGAACAGATTATTTTCTTTGGACCTAATTTCTTTTATTTTGTATTTGATTTGGCTCCAATGAATAATTGGAAATCAATGTAGCGATCAGTTGGGGGAGGGGGGAGATTCATACATTCACTTTACTTTATGGAAAGATTCCTGAATCTGAAGTAAGGAAAAATCTGTAGAAAATGAACCATGCCTATATGTATTGTTATTGTTCTATTTCAGTGATCAGTGACACCGGTGTTTCAGTTTTGGCGAAAAAGATCTGCGATCCCTTAAATACCCACGATTACCCCCGGTAACACTTGTTTGGTGTATCTGATGAATACGATAAAATCAGATGAAAGAATACCTGAAAGAATACCGACCTTCATTTTTTCTTTCATGAGCCCCTTCTATCCATCCCCAAGAAAACAAAACAATTGGATTTGTTTCATGACCCATTTATCTGGTTTAAATTATTGATGATTCAATCGGAAAGGAAACATAGAGGTCTTTTATGATGATCAAATTCGCGTCTGATTTAATTAATCAGATATCTGCTAAACATTTTTAGATCCTCGTTGTACCGACTTGTTGATGGATTTAGAGATTCAATTCAGTCTTTACTGGAAAACTTATTTCCAGTAATGATGTCGAAGTAGGAAATTCTTGAAATTGTTTTTTATGATTCCTTATAAATTCTTTCTACTCGAAGAAGTGTGACATTGGTGAATCTATCCTATCGAGTCACTTGCGATCTTTCCCGGTCATTGGAATAGCTTATTTGGTTAATGACTCATTCTGTTCCGGTATCGGTAATCTAATTAAAGACCCTTCTTTAGTTTTAGTTGTTTGAGAAAGAATTGGATCTTTCATGATTCATCATCCCTAACAATCTGTTGAAGATGTAAAGAAGTGTTAAGCAACGCATTTCTTCGTGTTTTTTAAAAATGTGTTTCATTTATGGGGTTAAATTATATTCTTGCTGAGACTTCTCCAGATCCATCTATGAAAATGAAAGTATGGAGGACTTCATATACTATATACCGATTGAGCCAATGACTATTCATGATTCCATATTGAATCAATTCCATACCGGTCCAAAATTAGAGGAATGTTATGGTAAAACTTCGTTTGAAACGATGTGGTAGAAAGCAACGTGCGACTTGAAGGACATTATCGGCTGTGGATTCTTGTACCCACCATTTTATATATCAAAGAAGATGCTCTCGGCTCGACATAGTTTGTTCTATTCCACTAGGACCCCAATTTTGGGGTTGTAATAAAATAATATAATTATAATATAGCACATGATGGAGCTCGAGCATAAAGAATTGGTTCATTTAGCAGAGAGAAGGATCTAGGGTTAATGCCAATCAATAAGTTGGAACAACTTCGTAAGTATATCTTCGGTATAGAAATTGAAAGGATCAAGTTCGAACAAGTAAAAAAAAAAAAGAAAATGAATTTGTCGAAATAGTTTTACCAATTCCGATCAAAAGTGTATCACAGGGGAATCAATCGTTTCCATAGAACGAAATAACAAAAGGTATGTTGCTACCCTTTTGAAACAATTAAGGATCACCGAAGTAATGTCTAAACCCAAGGATTCAAAGCAAAGATAAAATAAAGGATACCGGAACAAGGAAACACCGTTTTCAATTGTCTCAACAACTAGATCAGAATGGGGAAGAAATAAAATCGATTCTAGGCGAGACAAACAAAAGAGGTTAGAGACGGCTCAATAAATGTTTAAGGATTTCCCTTCGAGCTCTTTGAGAATTACCCAACTTGAGTTATGAGTACGAATGAGATTTCTTTTTTTTTTTTTTCAGGAAGGAAGAACAAAAAAAAATGACTCAAATCATAGTCTAATTGATGATTTTGTGGATCTATTTGCCACTACAATACATAAATTCGAATCATTCTTTTCGAGCCGTACGAGGAGAAAACCTCTTATACGTTTCTAGGGGGGGTTGTTCATTTATGTCTATCCCAATGAGTCATCTATCGAATCGTTGCAATTGATGTTCGATCCCGAAGAGAGGGAAGAGATCTTCGTAAAGTGGGTTTTTACGATCCGATAAAGAACCAAACTTATTCAAATGTTTCCGCTATTCTATATTTCCTTGAAAAAGGCGCTCAACCTACAGGAACTGTTCATGATATTTCAAAGAAGGCGGAGGTATTTAAGGAATTTCGAATTAATCAAATGAAATTAATGAAATAAAAAAAAGGGGGGGGGGTGCCCAGTATCTAGCTTTGTCTAATTGTTTCTCCACCATTCCTTATTTTTTTTCTCTATTCTCTATTCATTGTTGCTCTCACATGACCCCGTATCATAGAACTATAAAAAAAAATATCTTCTCTTGATATGAGACAGATAGAAAAAAGATTGAGTGAATAGATGAAATAACTGGGAAATTATGGGATTACCATCAATCAGATGGTTTTCGTTGGGACTCCACCAACAAACAAAAGGTCAATCTTGCTTATTGTACCTCTATTGAATAAATATTGAATAAACCCGACATTTTTTTCCTACCGGAATTCCTTATTTATTTCCCCACTCATACTTCATCCCTTATCTATGTTGTAGTGTCACTCCAACACAAGTCCTTGTTTTATTTATTGAATTGGTTTTCTCAACATTCAATTCATATTGACAATGGTGTATCGAACAAATATAATTCGATCGTGGATAAATAGATCTATTTATCCACATTTCATAAGTTTGTTTCTTTATTTCACTCAAACGATGGGTTCGTCAATTTCGTTGTGACACAAGAAGTATCTTAGTTAATATAATGAAAAAAAAAAAATAGAGTATGGGTAGTCTATAAATTTTTACATTTATTTAGATTTTCTCTATAATTTATCCCAGAATCTGTTGTATTTTCATCTGATCTCTGTTCATTTTTATGTTCACAATTGATCATCAAATCTTTCTTTTTGATCTGTTGCTAGTTCAATGTTTTGACGAGGTCGGGCAATCGAATCTCTTTATTTATTTTTTATTCCGATCGTATCTACACACCCTATTTATATGGGTTGCTAACTCAACGGTAGAGTACTCGGCTTTTAAGTGCGGCTATGGTCTTTTACACATTTTGATGAAGCAACGGATTCGTCCATACCATTGGTAGAGTTTGTAAGACCACGACTGATCCTGAAAGGGAATGAAAGGAAAAAACAGCATGTCGTATCAATGGAGAACTCTTAGAATACTTCATCCTTAACGGATCGATACAAAATCTTGTTTTGATTCTTTTCTTGGAAAGGGGTCAAATCAATTCAAGTTGGGTCGAGTGAATAAATGGATAGAGCCCTATAGCTCCAATTATAGGGAAACCAAAAGCAACGAGCTTCTGTTTGTTCTTAATTCGAATGATTACCCGATCTAATTAGACGTTAAAAATATATTAGTGCCTGATGTGGGAAAGGGTTCTCTTGTGAGTGGATCATCAATTCCTTTTTTTTTATGAATCCTAACTATTCTCTATTATGTTCTCTATTATGTAGTGGAGACGAATGTGTAGAAGAAACGGTATACTGATCAAAATTCATTATTCCAAAGTCAAAAGAGTGATCGGGTTGTAAAAATAAAGGATTTCTAACCATCTCTTGTAACTATAACGAACATAAATAAATTGGATGGAAATAGGATCCGTTGATTGTCCTTTCTGGCTCCGGGGTATCTATTCTTTTCTTACTATATACCTTGTTCTGACCGTATCGTACTATGTATTATTTGATAACTCAAGAAATCCCCCATTTGGTTCAAGTGTAATTTCAAATGGAAATGGAGGAACTACAAGGATATTTAGAAATGGATGGATTTCGGCAACAATACTTCCTATATCCGTTTCTATTTCAGGAATATATCTACGCGCTTGCTCATGGTCATGCTTTAAATGGATCGATTCTTTATGAACCGGTGGAAAATTTAGATCATGACAATAAATCCAGTTCACTAATTGTGAAACGTTTAATTACTCGAATGCATCAACAGAATCGTTTGATTATTTCGGTTAATGATTCTAATCAAAATCGATTCGTTGGGCACAACAATCATTTTGATTCTCAAATGATATCGGAGGTTTTTGCAGTCGTTGTGGAAATTCCATTCTCGCTGCGATTGGTATCTTCCCTAAAAGAAAAAGAAATAGCAAAATCTCATAATTTACGATCTATTCATTCAATATTTCCCTTTTTCGAGGACAAGTTATCACATTTAAATCATGTGTCAGATATACTAATACCCCACCCCATCCATCTGGAAATCTTGGTTCAAACCCTTCACTCTTGGATACAAGATACTCCTTCGTTGCATTTATTGCGACTCTCTCTCTACGAGTATTGGAATTCAAATAGTCTCATTACTTCAAAAAAATCCATTTCCCTTTTTTCAAAAGAGAATCAAAGATTCTTCTTGTTCCTCTCTAATTCTCATGTATATGAATGTGAATTCATATTCATTTTTCTCCGTAAACAACCCTTTCATTTACGATCAAAATCTTTTGGATCCTTTCTTGAGCGAACACATTTCTATGCAAAAATAGAATATCTTGTAGTAGTGCTTTGTAACGATTTTCAGAAAACCCTATGGTTGTTCAAAGACCCTTTTATGCATTATGTCAGATATCAAGGAAAATCGATTCTGGCTTCAAGGGGGGCTCATCTTCTGATAAAGAAATGGAAATCTCACCTTGTCAACTTTTGGCAATGTCATTTTGACTTGTGGTCTCAACCGGCCAGGATCCATATAAAGCAATTATATAATCATCCCTTCTATTTTCTGGGCTATCTTTCAAGTGTACGACTAAACTCTTCGGTGATAAGGAGTCAAATGCTAGAGAATTCGTTTCGAATAGATACTGCTATTAAGAAATTCGAGACCG